GACTAGTCTAATGAATTGACTTTCAGAATTTTATAGAGCTATGAAAGCTCAACCCACAGGAATTGTTCACGATATTTCAAAATAAAAAAAGAGCTATTTAATGAACTTCGGGTTAATTAAACGAATGAAAATGAAAGTAGGGAAAGGAGGGCTTGTCCTATCCTCTCTCTGTGCGTATTTTAGCATTTTGCGTTCTTATTCTTCCTTTTCTTAGCTTTCGAATTGACTTAGATAATCAAGAATCTTAGTTACGGGGCATGGTTTGATTCCGTTTTGGTAGTTGCAACCTTGATATTGGCATGTTGACAATAGTGTATTGATCCAATATGATTAGATCATGGATAAATAGATCTAGGATCCAATTCTATTTGGTTTTTACTTGTCTTCATGCAAATGCTGTGTTCCTTGGATTCGCTGTGGCACAAAAGGTCTCTTCTGAAACGGAAAGAGATCTATCTATTTTCTATAGTTACCGGGTAATTTATTCGATTTTCATTTGATTTTTGTTTTTTCCGTTTTAGGTTTCTAATCGATCAGAAAATTCTTTTTTTAGATTTGGTTGTTAGTTCCATTTTGTTGTTTGTTGATGTGGTCGTGCAATCCAATCTCTTTATTCTTTTGTTTGATTGCGCTCGTATCTACAGAACCGAATTCCCTTATTCGGGTTGCTAACTCAACGGTAGAGTACTCGGCTTTTAAGTGCGCCTAGAATCTTTTACACATTTGGATGAAGCAACGGATTCATACATACCATTGGTAGAGTTTGTAAGACCACGACTGATCCTGAAACGGGGTGAGTGGAAAAAGCAGCATGTCGTATCAATGTAAACCTCTGAGACTATTTGATTCTTAACGGATCGGTACAAAATCTAGTTTTTGTATGATTCTTGTAGCGGGACAAACGAAATTCACGGTTGGGTCGATTGAATAAATGGATAGAGCCTTCTGGTTCCAATTATAGGGAAGCAAAAAGCAACGAGCTTCTGTTCTGAATTCGAATTATTACCCGATCTAATTAGATGTTAAAAATGGATTAGTGCCTGGTGCGGGAAAAGGTTCTCCCATAAGTGGATTACTCATTTTTTTTTTATGAATCCTAACTATTTTTACCTCCATTAGATTCTGTATGGAGTGGAGACTCATGTGTATCAGAAACGGTATATTGATAAAAATAAATTATTCCAAAGTCAAAAGAGCGATCGGGTTGCACCAATAAAGGATTTCGAACCATCTCGGTATTCTATAACGAACATAAACCAATTGGGTGGAAAAAGAGAGGATCCATTGATTAGCTTATCTGTTGTCACCGAGGTATTTTATTTTCTATTTTCTTACTATATACCCTGTTTTGACTGTATCGTACTATGTATCATTTGCTAACCCAATAAACCCTTTGCCTTTGTTTCAAAGCAAATTTCAAATGAAGGAATTACAAGGATATTTAGAAATGGAGAGATCACAGCAACAAGACTTCCTCTATCCACTTCTTTTTCAGGAGTCTCTTTATGCACTTGCGCATGATTATGGTTTAAAGGGATCCAGTTCTTACGAACCCGTGGAAAATGTAGGTTATGACAATAAATCCAGTTCACTGCTTGTGAAACGTTTAATTACTCGAATGTATCAACAGAAGTTGTTGATTATTTCGGCTAATGTTTTTACAAAAAAAAATTATTATCAAATGGTATCCGCCGGATTTTCAGTCATTTTGGAAATGAAATTCTCACTGCGATTAGTGTCTTCTCAAGAAGGGAAAGATCTACAAAAATATCAGAATTTCCGCTCAATTCATTCAACATTTTCCTTTTTAGAGGATAAATTATACCATTTAAATAATGTATCAGAGATACTAATACCCTACCCCATTCATCTGGAAATCTTGGTTCAAAATCTCCGCTGTTGGATACAAGATGCCCCCTCTTTACATTTATTCCGACTCTTTCTCTACGAGTCTCGTAATTGGGCTAGTCTGATTACTAAAACGAAATCTATCTCTTTTTTTTCAAAAGAGAATCAAAGATTCTTCTTGTTCCTATATAATTCTCATGTATATGAATGGGAATCCCTATTCATGTTTCTCCGTAAACAATCTTTGTATTTACGATCAACATCTTTTGGAAACCTTCTTGAGCGAACCTATTTCTATGGAAAAATAGAACATCCTCTAGGAGTGTTTCGTAAAGATTTCCAGAATATCCTATGGTTCTTCAAGGATCCTGACATGCATTATGTCAGATATCAAGGAAAATCCATTCTGGCTTCAAGGGGAAGTTTTCTTCTGATGAATAAATGGAAATATCACATTGTCATTTTGTGGCAATGTTATTTTTACTTGTGGTCTCAAGCAGATAGAATTCATATAAACCAATTTTCCAATCATTCCTTCGAGTTTCTGAGTTATCTTTCAAGTGTACGGCGAAATCCTTCAGTGATAAGGACTCAAATGCTAGAAAATGCATTTCTAATGGAGATTCCTAGTAAGAAGTTTGAAACTCTAGTC